AAATTACTAATAAAAAAAAAATTCACTTTATCTTTATTTCGACTATAAAAAAGTCACTTTATAATATTAGTAAGAAAAATTCACATATTTTTTGTGATTTATCCTACTTGTCACAAGCATATGTATTTTACAAATTATCACAAACCCAAGTTATTAATTTGTCTAAATTTAGATCTGTTCTTCAATATAACACAACGTCTTGCTTCCTTAAGACTAAAATAAAGGACTATTTTAAAACACTAGGAATATTTCATTCGGAATTAAAACATAAGAAACTTCAGAGTTATAGAATCAATCAATGGAAAAACTGGTTAAGATGGCATTATCAATACGATTTATCTCAGATTAGATGGTCTAGATTAATGCCAAAAAAATGGCGAACTAAGGTTAATCAAAGTTGTATGGCTCAAAATAAAAATAGAAACTTAAACAAATGGAATTCTTATGAAAAAGACCAATTAATTCATTACAAAAAAGAAAATGATTTGGAACTCTATTCATTATCAAACCAAAAAGATAATTTTAAAAAATGTTATAGATATGGTCTTTTAGCATATAAATCAATTAATTATGAAAATAAAAGTGACTCATTTTTTTCTAGATTACCCTTTCAAGTAAAGAAGAACTTAGAAATTTCGTATAATTCCAACACGTCCAAACACAACTTTGTTGATATGCCCGGCAATCTTCATATCAATAATTATCTAAGAAAGGTCAATATTCTAGATATAGAAAGAAATCTCGATAGAAAATATTTTGATTGGAAAATTATCCATTTTTCTCTTAGACAAAAAGGAGATATTGAAGCCTGGGTTAAGATCGATACCAACAGTAATCCAAATACTAAAATTGGTATTAATAATTATCAAATAATTGATAAAATTGAGAAAAAAGGGGTTTTTTATCTTACAACTCATCAAAATCCAGAAAAAACTAAAAAAAATTCGAAAAAAGTCTTTTTTGATTGGATGGGAATGAATGAAAAAATATTTAATCGTCCCATATTGAATCTGGAATTTTGGTTCTTCCCAGAATTTGTACTACTTTATAATGTCTATAAAATAAAACCGTGGATTATACCAAGCAAATTCCTTCTTTTTAATTTGAATACAAATGAAAATGTTATTCAAAATAAAAACCAAAAACAAAACTTTTTTCTACCATCAAATAAAAAAATAAAGAATCGAAGTCAAGAAACAAAAGAACCCCCAAGTCAAAGAGAGCGTGGATCAGATATAGAAAACAAAGGAAATCTGAGCCCTGTTTTTTCAAAACATCAAACCGATCTTGAAAAAGATTACGTGGAATCAGACACAAAAAAGGGTCAAAATAAAAAACAATACAAAAGCAACACGGAAGCAGAACTAGATTTGTTCTTGAAACGTTATTTGCTTTTTCAATTGAGATGGAACGATGCTTTGAATAAAAGAATGCTCGAAAATATCAAGGTATATTGTCTCCTGCTTCGACTGATAAATCCAACCAAAATTACTATATCGTCAATTCAAAGGAGAGAAATGAGTTTGGATATAATGCTGATTCAGGCAAATTTACCTCTTACAGACTTGATGAAGAAGGGGGTATTGATTATCGAACCTATTCGGTTGTCTGTAAAACATAATGGACAATTTATTATGTATCAAACCATAGGTATTTCATTGGTTCATAAAAGTAAACACCAAACTAATCAAAGATACCGAGAACAAAGATATGTTGATAAAAAGAATTTTGACGAATTCATTCTGCAACCTCAAACTCAAAGAATAAATACAGAAAAAACTCATTTTGATTTGCTTGTTCCTGAAAATATTTTATGGTCTAGACGTCGTAGAGAATTGAGAATTCGAAGTTTTTTTAATTCTTTGAATTGGAATGTCGTCGATAGAAATTCAGTATTTTGCAACGAAACCAATGTCAAAAACTGGAGTCAATTTTTGGGTGAACGGAAACCCCTTTATAAAGATAAAAATGAATTAATTAAATTTAAGTTCTTTCTTTGGCCTAATTATCGATTAGAAGATTTAGCTTGTATGAATCGTTATTGGTTTGATACCAATAATGGTAGCCGTTTCAGTATCTTAAGGATACATATGTATCCACGATTGAAAATTAATTGATAGTACTATATACCCTGTCTCGTATAGAGTATCTGAAAGCAAACAAATGCAAACATGCCTTGTTTTACATCTCATTCGAATCTAATTCGAGTAGACAATACTAAATCAATAAAATAAGGTATTGATTAGATCTAGAAATGAATCAACAGAATCTTCTTCATTTTAGGATTTTAGGTTTCAATTATTCGCTTTTGTGACTGAAAAAAACGTACCTACCACCTTTTTGGATTCCTATCTGAATCAAATTTGAAATTTGATTAATTTATTGGAATTGCTAAAATTAGAGGTTCATAAAGAAATTTAGTCTATATACCACGTTCAAATTACTGGCATTATTATTACTGATCAATAAAATTAGAAAAAATCCATATCTGTAAAATAAAGAAAGGGGAAATTCATTTATGGTAAAAAATTCTGTCATTTCTGTTATTTTTCAAGAAGAAAAGAAAGGATCTGTTGAATTTCAAGTATTCAATTTCACCAATAAGATACGGAGACTTACTTCACATTTAGAATTGCACAAAAAAGACTATTTATCTCAGAGAGGTTTGAAGAAAATTTTGGGAAAACGTCAACGACTGCTAGCTTATTTGGCAAAAAAAAATAGAGTACGTTATAAAGAATTAATTAATCAGTTGGAGATTCGAGAGACAAAAACTCGTTAATTTGATTAATTTGAAGAGTTATTTCATTTTCACTTATATGTTTCGATTAAATTTTGATGAACTTCTTTTCACTTTCAGTAATTCATGGAAGAATGAATCGTTAAAAAACTTATGACTGCACCAACTACAAGAAAAGACCTCATGATAGTCAATATGGGGCCTCAGCACCCATCAATGCACGGTGTTCTTCGACTCATCGTTACTCTAGATGGTGAAGATGTTGTCGACTGCGAACCAATATTGGGTTATTTACATAGAGGGATGGAGAAAATTGCGGAAAACCGAACAATTATACAATATTTGCCTTATGTAACACGTTGGGATTATTTAGCTACTATGTTCACAGAAGCAATAACCATAAATGGACCCGAACAATTAGGCAATATTCAAGTACCTAAAAGGGCTAGCTATATCAGAGTCATTATGTTGGAGTTGAGTCGGATAGCTTCTCATTTGTTATGGCTCGGTCCTTTTATGGCGGATATTGGTGCACAGACCCCTTTCTTCTATATTTTTCGAGAAAGAGAATTGATATATGACCTATTCGAAGCTGCCACCGGTATGCGAATGATGCATAATTATTTTCGTATTGGAGGAGTGGCTGCCGATCTACCCTATGGCTGGATAGATAAATGTTTGGATTTTTGCGATTATTTTTTAACAGGGGTTGCTGAGTATCAAAAACTTATTACCCGGAATCCTATTTTTTTAGAACGAGTTGAAGGCGTAGGCATTATTGGGAGAGACGAGGCAGTAAATTGGGGTTTATCGGGACCAATGCTACGAGCTTCCGGAATAGAATGGGATCTTCGTAAAGTTGATCATTATGAGTCTTACGACGAATTTGATTGGCAGGTTCAATGGCAACGAGAAGGGGATTCATTAGCTCGTTATTTAGTACGAATCGGTGAAATGACAGAATCCATAAAGATTATTCAACAGGCTCTGGAAGGAATTCCAGGAGGGCCTTACGAAAATTTAGAAATGCGACGTTTTGACAGATTAAAAGATCCTGAATGGAATGATTTTGAATATCGGTTTATTAGTAAAAAGCCTTCTCCAACTTTTGAATTGTCGAAACAAGAACTTTATGTGAGAGTTGAAGCCCCAAAAGGAGAATTGGGGATTTTTCTGATAGGAGACCAGAGCGTTTTTCCTTGGAGATGGAAAATTCGCCCACCAGGTTTTATCAATTTGCAAATTCTTCCTCAGTTAGTTAAAAGAATGAAATTGGCTGATATTATGACAATACTAGGTAGCATAGATATCATTATGGGAGAAGTTGATCGTTGAAATGATAATTGATACAACAGAAATAGAGACTATCAATTCTTTTTCCAAATTGGAATCCTTAAAAGAAGTCTATGGGATCATATGGATGCTTATCCCTATTGTGACTCTTGTATTAGGAATCACAATAGGTGTACTAGTAATTGTTTGGTTAGAAAGAGAAATATCTGCAGGAATACAACAACGTATCGGGCCTGAATATGCCGGCCCTTTAGGAATTCTTCAAGCTCTAGCAGATGGGACAAAACTACTTTTGAAAGAGAACCTTATTCCATCTACAGGAGATACTCGTTTATTCAGTATTGGACCATCCATAGCAGTAATATCTATCTTTCTAAGTTATTCAGTAATTCCTTTTGGTGATCACCTTGTTCTAGCCGATCTTAGTATTGGTGTTTTTTTTTGGATTGCCATTTCAAGTATTGCTCCCGTTGGACTTCTTATGTCGGGGTATGGATCAAATAATAAATATTCCTTTTTAGGTGGTCTACGGGCAGCTGCTCAATCAATTAGTTATGAAATACCATTAGCTCTATGTGTGTTATCAATATCTCTACGTGTGATTCGGTGAGACCTAAAATTTATCAAAATTCTTTTCTTTCTAGAAACAAGGATAAAAAGATTTGATTGACTATATATATTTTTATTTTTCTTCAGCATTTGAGTTGATGAACTAAACCAGATAGTTATATGAGTGAAAGAAAACGGCTTCTAAATTTGCAGTAAAAAAGTTGAGTCTCATTTCCTATGTACAAGAATCAAATGGTGAAAAAAGTAAACATAAGCAAGAGAGATTGTTTACCCCAAGATTCGTGAATTGTCATGATAGCTTGAAGCGGGTTCAAAAGACCAACTCTATGGAGTTTTTACTGTCTATTACCATAGATGGATTTCCACAACGGGAGGTTTTTGAAACAAAAAATGAGTG